CGCTTCAATGGGATCTTTTCTCCTGGTCGGAGGAGAAATTACCAAACGTCTAGCATTCCCTCACGCTTGGCGCCAATGAGTTTTTTATTTGCGAGAAAGAAGAAGACTATGCCTTCGCCATATGGAATATGAATAATAAGTAATAATAGCATGGCACTTCGAATTCGATATGAGCAAACCCTTATTTGATTGCTTTTTCATAACATGAGATTATATATCGAGAGAGTAGTATGAGATAAAGGATATTTCCGATTTGATCTTATCTATCGGGGGTCCGTTTCAGCGTCACAAACTTTTTTGTTTTCATACCATAAGTCTCTTAACAATTTAACAATATTTATATTCTAAATTATGAAAGAGTACGAAAAGAAAAAAAAAAACAAGATTCTTTTTCCTTATTTTTATTTGATCGGATCAAAAAGAAACTTTGGGATTGCTGAATCACAGACGAAATAAATATATAAAGCAACGGAACCATCATAGTATTTTTGAATTACTCCGAAAGGAAGGGTGGTAAATGGATCATCTAACGATCTGGGTCTTATAGATCCTATTTTTTTTTTATCTCTTTCTTCGATGGAAGAGAAAAGTCAATTCCATTGTAGAGCCGTATGCAATGCGCAAAAGATGCCTGTACGGTTGTTCAAGTCTATCTTTTTTTTTCTTCTTGTTATTCTTTATCTCTTCCCTTCGCCCCAGCATGCGAGATAGAGGAACCATCTATTATGTTTTATCATCAGGGTAATGATCCATCAACCTGCTAGTTCTTTTTATGAGGCACAAACAGGAGAATTTATCCTGGAAGCGGAAGAACTACTGAAACTCCGCGAAACCCTCACAAGGGTTTATGTACAAAGAACGGGCAACCCCTTATGGGTTGTATCCGAAGACATGGAAAGGGATGTTTTTATGTCAGCAGCAGAAGCCCAAGCTCATGGAATTGTTGATCTTGTAGCGGTCGAAAATAGCGGGGATTTCACGTAAATCCGTGATTTCATTTCGATTCGAACCATAACATAATTCGAATGAACCGTGATTTGATATTTTCTTAGCAGGGTCAAATATTATATTAAATGGAAGTAATGCATAATCATCCGGTTAGGATCGATCTAAACCAGCCCATTCTGTATACGATTCAGCATGCCAACTATTAAACAACTTATTAGAAACGCAAGACAGCCAATCAGAAATGTCACGAAATCCCCCGCTCTTCGGGGATGTCCCCAGCGTCGGGGAACATGTACTAGGGTGTATGTGCGACTCGTTCAGATCATGAGCTGGAACAAAAGAAAGGAGACAATTTTTCCAGTATCAATGACCAGTACCAATGAATAGAATAGAAGAACTCCATTCACTATCTAAAAATCAAAAGATCTATCATATACCTCTATTACGGATCAAATTTATGGTTTCCATTGGTGCAAATCCAATCACCTCAATTTGAGATGAGAAGCAATTCCCCAGTGGTAGCAAAAGATTATCCATTAAGCGGGGGAAATAGTGGAAATAGTATTTAAGAAGCAGAAAGATTATGCTCCCACTCTTGCAAGAACGGACTAACAGGGTCAGCTACCTAGCCAACTTTCATAATTAAATACCGTTACTGTATGGGTAGATCTCATTGTGAAAAGACCTATTACTAGATAATTCATGGGTAGAGCCAAAGAGTGTGAACTGTACAAGTTACCAATAACATTGATTAAATGAAAGAAGGAGCTCCGGTGTATAGAAAGGACCTCACCGTTTAAGAAGTAACCATAGAAACGATGGAACCCACTATTTATTTATCCATTTACATTTACTTTACTATTTTTTTAGTATTTTTTTAACACCTAGTATCAATACCATTTTGTATTTCAACGGGAAATACCTGGACAAAATCAAAAAATCGTGGTTGGGAAGGTCATAGTAGCAAAAGCCATTGGAATTTTTATTTTATACATCGGAAGAATCAGTTTTGTTATTAATAGAACAGGAAGGGGAAAAGAATAACTGAAAGAAAAGAAATCAATTAGTTATTCATCAAAGTTTCATTTTCATTTTATTCAATGACCAGAATTAGACGAGGATATATAGCTCGTAGGCGTAGAACAAAAATTCGTTTATTTGCATCAACCTTTCGAGGGGCTCATTCAAGACTTACTCGAACTACTACTCAACAGAAAATCAGAGCTTTGGTTTCGGCTCATCGGGATAGGGGCAAGCAAAAGAGATATTTTCGTCGTTTGTGGATCACTCGGATAAATGCAGTAATTCGTGAGAATAGGGTATCCTATAGTTATAATCGATTAATACACGATCTGTACAAGAGGCAGTTGCTTCTTAATCGTAAAATACTTGCACAAATAGCTATATCAAATAGGAATTGTCTTTACATGATTTCCAATGAGATCATCAAATAAGAAGATGGGAGGGAATCCTCTGGAATTATTTAAACGGAGTTCCCCGGAGAACGAACTCCGGGAAGGTAGAATCTAAATTTGATAAAATATGATAAAAT